TTAATACAACACCAACATTATTTGATTCCAAATTGAGAGCAATGCCTATTGTACCCTCTTCAAATTCTACTAATTCACCTGACATTACTTCATCAAGACCATGAATACGAGCAATGCCGTCCCCCACTTGAAGTACGGTACCAGTATTCACAACTTTTACTTCTCTATTATATTGTTCAATACGTTCACGGATAATATTACTAATTTCACCAGCTCGAAGAGTTACCATTAGTGTCTCTTTTTTCTTTTTCGGAAACAAAGGGAAAAAATAATGCCTAAACTCTAAACTAAAGTAAAAAAATAGAAGGGCTAATCAGTTATTTCTTCCATTGCCCCAAGGATTCCAATATTAGCACTGATGGTATGGAAATGTAACTCGCTATTCAAACAACTATTCAGGGCTCCTATAGCCCCCTGTAAGGCTTGTTGGAAAACTTGTTGTCGGACCTGATTAATTGCTCTTTGTTGTTCAAAATGAAGGGTTTCGTTTTTGTAATTTTCTAATTGTTCCAAACTCTCAGAAGTCGCATTAATCAAATTTACTTTTTCTCGTTCTATCTCAGAGTATCCATTTATTCGATATTCCTCTGCTTCCATTTCCACTTTCCGTAAACGAGCCCGAGCTCGTTCGAGCTGCTCAATGGCCGCTTTACGCAATTCTTCCGAATTTCGAATAGTACTCAAAATCCTCTGTTTTCGATTATCTAATAAATCATTTAATGAAAGTAGATTATCTTACCATTAATTTTACAACTTCCATGATCTCTTCCCGAACCAAACATGAATCTTTCGATTCATTTGGCTCTAATGCTCAATTTTTTATTTTATGGTTCATATCTTTTTTTTTTTTAATGTAATGAGCCTATCCTCTCTAGTTCTGTTTGTATGCAAACATATCAAAAACGATACAAGACCGGAATATTATAAGGACTCTTCCGACTAGACAAAAATCCCTAATTGTCAGCAAAGTTGTTTCTTTATTTGTTCTTTATTTAAATTTCAATGATTATTCAAATCCAAAAATTTATCTTTTTTATACATAGGTCGTCGATTCAGCATTGGATATTGGATAATAAAACGCAGGGCGCCCTTTTATTTATTCCAGTAAATGGTTCAAACGATTTTATTGATATGAGTGTTATATATCAGAAAAATTACCAACTATTCTTTTTTAAACCATTTCGATATTAACGTAATGGTAGAAAGAGTACCATGTTGTGCCCGGACTTCAAACAGTTTAGCTTTAACCATGTTAATGGTCTCACTTTATTGGTTGATAGAGAATCAAAGTTGACTTACCAATAAAGAACGAAATGCTATGATTCTTACATATGATTTATTAATTTATTCAGAAGGAATTCGTCGAGATTGTACACTTTTTTCCTATTTATCTTATTCTAAAAAAAAATATGTATATAAATAACACAAATAAATAAAGTGCAGCCGGTCGGGTCCAACCTATTCTTGAAATATACAACTCGCACACACTCCCTTTCCAAAAAAAATCAATACACCAAGCACTACACTTAGATTTATTAGATTTGTTGCTAAAATATCGGTATTAAACCCGAAACTCCCGGCAGATGGCCAATGGCTTAAGGAAACGAAAGAATCGGTTACATTTTTCATATGCTCTCCTCTTATAGATAGGACTAACAAAGAACAGAGTTCTTTTTGTATCACTTGACTTGCCCTTTTTGATCGATTTCTTTTTCTTAATTTTTTTCTTTGTTTTAAGTTTCCAATAAGATACTTATTAAGTTGGGTCCTAGGTCTTGTAGAAATTGCAAAATATTTCCCCTGTTCAAACACTTCCTAAAAAGAAAGTAAAAATTCCATCGTACTAATCGAAGGACGGGAAGGAATAAAGCGAGCAAATCCACTAATTCGTCATCCTCAAATCAGTCTTTCCCGGAGTATTGTTCCAACAAATACATAATTCAAATACATAATTATAATTGTAGAGTAAAGTAAAGTCGTGATATAATTCACAGAAGCAAACCGAAACGAATTAATAAAATAAGAAAAAGTGTGTAATGCACTTTTTTACATTTTCGTTCTAGGATGAAATTAAACAAAAGGATTTGCAAATAAAAGTGCTAATGCCACAACGAGCCCATAAATGGTTAAAGCTTCCATAAAAGCTAGACTAAGCAATAAGGTGCCTCTTATTTTTCCTTCTGCTTCTGGTTGTCTCGCAATACCTTCTACGGCTTGGCCTGCAGCAGTACCTTGACCAACTCCAGGTCCAATAGAAGCAAGCCCTACGGCCAATCCAGCAGCAATAACGGAAGCGGCAGAAATCAGTGGATTCATGATGATAGGTTCCTCGCACCAAAAAAAAAAAATGGTTAATGATACAATCAACCAAGGAATTCTTACTTATTTGATCACTAAAAAATATCGAATCGAAGTAACTAAAACTTCGAAAAATATATATATAGATAGGGATAAACCCTATATAACTAATATATATCTACTATCACATATACATTTGTTTCTTTCATAACGGAAACCGCCCGCATTTTTTATTAAATCAGATTCTATAATAATTCGTCGAAAAATCTACAGGAACTGTAGCTGGACTTATAGACATTACATATAGACATATATCTAGTGTGATCTCCCTAACCCATCCTTCGTAATATCGTCTATCTTTCCTCTTAGAACTCTAGTCATATATACATATGGATTTCTTATTTCTATCTATATATGTATATGTTACCGAACCAAGTATATTTTCTTGAACCATGCATTGCCTCAGTCGGGGTAAGCTTAAAAAAAGAAGACTCTTTTGAAAACTAATCAATGATGACCCTCCATGGATTCCCCTATATAAGCCGCGGCTAAAGTTGCAAAAATGAGAGCTTGAATACCGCTTGTAAATAATCCAAGAAACATGACAGGGATAGGAACTACTGAAGGTACTAAAGAAACAAGAACAACAACTACTAATTCATCCGCCAATATATTTCCGAAAAGTCGAAAACTCAGAGATAAAGGTTTTGTGAAATCTTCTAGGATGTTAATTGGTAAAAGGATTGGAGTTGGTTGAATGTATTTTCCAAAATAAGCCAACCCTTTTTTGGTAAGACCCGCATAAAAATATGCCACGGACGTGAGTAAAGCTAAAGCAACAGTAGTATTTATATCATTCGTGGGGGCAGCCAACTCTCCATGAGGTAACTGTATGATTTTCCAAGGTAAAAGAGCTCCAGACCAATTAGAAACAAAAATAAATAAGAACATGGTTCCAATAAAGGGAACCCAAGGGCCATATTCTTCTCCAATCTGAGTTTTACTCAAGTCTCGAATAAATTCAAGAACATATTCAAAGAAATTCTGCCCGTCGGTAGGAATAGTTTGTAGATTCCGAACAGTTATGATAACTGACCCTAATAAGATAGCAATTACTACCCAAGAAGTGATAAGTACTTGAGCATGAATTTGTAAACCTCCTATTTGCCAATATAAATGTTGGCCTACTTCTACACCTGATATATCGTAGAATCCTTTGAGTGTTTTAATGGAACATGGTATAACATTCATATTGCCCTCTGACAGAAATAAAACTAAAAAAAAAAAAATTATTTTGATTCAACCATCTCTTTTTCAACTTATCTACTTTCATCATTAATCATATATTTAAAATACCAAGAAATCACATAACATAATATCCCATTTTATCTCTTTTTTAAAATGCAAGACAAGAATAGTAACCAATCTAAGAAATCAAAATAATTAACTAATCTTATTATTCTTAATCATAACATAATCATAATCAATGACTTCTTATATAGCTAGAACGACCCTCACAAATTGCGGATACTAATTTGTTAAGAATCAATCGGATTGAAGCTATAACGTCATCGTTGATTGGAATCGAAATATCTGCAAGATCCAGGTCACAATTTGTATCGATTAAACAAATTGTTGGAATTCCAAAAATGACACATTCTCGAAGAGCTGTATATTCTTTTTGCTGATCAACGATGATTACAATATCGGACAACCCAGTCAGATATTTGATCCCACCCAGATATGTTTGCAAAGTCAATAATTTTCTCTTCAACATTGCTGCATCTCTTTTAGGGAGACAGTTGAGTTTCCCCATCTTTTGTTCTCCTCTTAAGTCTCTGAACTTATGAAGTCTCGTTTCTGTAGTGGACCAATTCGTTAACATACCACCGAGCCATTTTTTATTAACATAATGACATCGAGCCCTTATTGCAGCTGAGACTACTAAATCCGCTGCTTTATTTTTCAACCATTTAAAAGGTTTTCCTCGACTTGCTGCATCAAAAACGAAATCACAGGCTTCTGATAAAAAACGAACAGTTCTAGTAAGATTTGTAATATGAATACCTTTACGCTTTGCAGAAATGTAAGGGGCCATTCTAGGATTCCATTTCTTAGTACCATGATCAAAATCAACTCCCGACTCCATCATCTCTTCCAAATGGATGTTCCAATACCTTCTTGTCATTTTTCCCGCGCTTTCTCTTTTTTTTTTTAGAAATAACTAATTGTTCCTACGGAACCTTATAACGAGGTTGACCATTGATACATAGTCCGAACCATTAATTTTTTTTTATTACTTACTTCATTTTTTTACTTAACAAAACTAGAAAGGAAAAAGAAAAAATCTCTGCTTAGGAATTATGAAATCGCGTAAATGAATTTTCTAATGTATCATGGAAATTCTTTGGGCTACAAGAACAAAAAAATTCTCGATGGTATAACAAAATATCTCTCATTTCCAACTTGAATACATTTTTCTTTTTTATTTCAAAATGAATGTTTTTGTCTTGCCTTGAACGGTGCACTAATTTTTTAAATCCGGTACCGATAGGGATAATTCCCCCCAGAACTACATTTTCTTTCAGACCCTTCAACCAATCAATACGCCCCCGTAGAGCAGCTTTTGCTAAAACTCTAGCAGTTTCTTGAAAACTTGCTTCAGATATGAAGCTTTGAGTATTCAGAGACGCCCTCGTTATTCCTAATAAAATTGCCCGATAACAGATCGCTTCGTCTAAAGCACGCCCTGCTTGTTCTGCTCGCAGCAATCCGATTAATTCTCCAGGCGAAAAAACATTAGACATTCCGTCTTCTGAAACCAACACCTTTGATGTTACTTGTCGTACAATAATCTCTAGATGTCTATTATGAATCTGCACCCCTTGAGATCGATAAACCTTTTGGATCTTATTAACCAAAGAGATATGGCTTTGGGCTATAGTTAGCTCAGCTCCAATTAAGAATCCCCAAGGAATTCCAAGAAGTCTTGGTATACGTTCGTTCCAACCTTCGACTCTCCTTTCAAGGTTCATCGATATTGAACCAATCGAACGCACTTCTAAGATTTGCTCCACTTTTGGAAGTCCCTGCGTTATGTCACCAGATCGGGATTTTTCATATATAAATGTAACTAATGTATCTCCTTCAGAAAGGGTTTCTCCGTAATGTCCGTGAACAGTTGCTCCTGGAGTAGCCAAATACGGCTTAGCCGATCTTATAACTAAGGAATCAACATGAACAATTAAAATTTGACCAGATTTTTTTATATGTGTCCCATATTTAACTAGACATAGATTTTCACAAATAAATTGTCCAATGCTAATTATTGTGGATGTTTCTTCACAATAATTGTGATGTAAAAAGCACCAATTCAAATGGGATGGATTCAAAATGATGGTATTGCATGGGTTGGGATTATAAATCCTTCTATTTTCATCTATTAAACAGTATTTAAGTACTTCAAGTACTTGGAAAGTCGCTTCCAAATTATCAAGTATCCAATATTTCTTTACCAAGATCTGATTATGAGTTATTAAATAGTAAGCTGAATAAAAGTTCATTATTTTAGATACAATAGTACCTAGAGGACCCAACAAATCCCTAATTAGAATTATGGGATTCAATTCTTTTGCCGTGATGTTATATTTCGAACCATTGAATGGACATGGGCCAACTCGAGAACAATTGAATGATGACAAAATTATCAAAGCCTTATTTTGATTCAACAATGTACCAATAGTTGCTTGATGCTGAGTAACTACTGAAATCTTCACTTTCGAAAAAAAAGGGTTGATATTGGTGCAATCTAATCCATTATCGGGCATCAATCCCGAACCCGCCGTATCATACCTTTTTTCGGCATATGAAAGACTAGACTTTCCTAACTCAATTTTTATGAAATTTTGAATCAGACCATTTGCCCTTACCTCAACAAGAGAAGCATGAACTTCTTCTATAGAACCATTTTTTTCTTGGTCCCAATTCAATACTAAGCAAGTCCGAACTAATTGAATACTTGTGTGAAAAATTCCACGAATTGACTTTCCGTTTCCATAAAGGATATAATTGACAATTCTAAGTTGGACATTATCCTTTTCCTGCAAGAGATCTTGAGTGAAAAGTTTTGCTAAATTTATCCCATCAGCTATTTCATATGTGATTACGGGCCGAACCAAAACAAAATATTTTTTTTTAATGGGTGTGATTCGTTGGACATAAATCCAATTTTTCAAAATTTTTGATTCCTTAGAATTTTTTTTTTTCATTCCCGGTGGTATTAAAATGCCGCTGTGTCTAGATATCTTATCTGTCTCTCCGGTAAAATGAATATCCCCAGAAAAAATTTGCAGTTCAATACTTTTTTTTTTTATCTCCACTCGGACTAATCCACCTACTTGGCTTCTTGTATTTGTATTTAAAGCGAGTTGTGTATCTACTTCAATGATACTATTGTTCCGGACCATTAGGTACGAAGATCCGGGTAAGATATGCACCTCTTCAGGAATAAAAAAAAACCGATCCACTTTCATTTTGTATTTTGGACTAAATTCTTTTACTCCTCGATACTCAATCAAATCTTCTTTTTTTACGATTGAATCCACCTCTACGGTCCCATATTTAGTAATTCCCGAACTGTTTCTTCTATATTGTGGATCGTCAAAATAAGCAAGAATACTATTTCTATGTAAAATAACATTTGTGGGTATTTCAATCGAAATACCAAAAGAGGGTATTAGTTCTTTCTCTCCTTCTGTATTATATTGTAATGGAAGGATAAATCTATTTCTTCGCTTTTTCGCCAATAAATCAGAATTCTCTTGGAGAATCGAAGGATATATAAAATCCAAATGCCTATTGGAGATGATTTGATCAAGTCTTGAATAGTCAAAAATTTCCCTATCTTTTTTATTTTTAACAGAAGGATCCAACAATTTATGCCTTACTTGATCATTAGTAATTGAGAAGTCAGAGATATATCTTTCGTCGACAGAAAAAGAATAAAAATTAATTTGATCTTGATCTTTGTGGAGTGAAAAAGACACTATACTGGATCCGCACGGACTTCCTGCTAATAGCCATAAATGACTTGTTTTTGGTAATAGATGAACGTTACTATATGTATATTCGGGTGCATGGTAGACATTGGTACTCCAGTGCATTTCTCCCTCTGATTCAGAATAAATATGTTTTCGGACCTTC